GGTAATACCAGACTTTTCTATTTTGTGAGGATCAATCAAATAAGGTTTTCCTTAGAAAAAGATTCTATAAAAGCAATGATAAATTAAATAGATACGAATAGAGCAATAAAAGAAGGAAATAAAAAAACATAGTATAGAAAAGATATCCAAAATAATATAGAAATCACTATCCTACCCTTAGTTTTGATTTTCTTAATTTAATTGAATTTCGTTTAATTAGGGCAAAGTTCCTTAAAAACCTCTGCCTTTTTTAAAATATCCTGAACAGTTCCTGTAGGCTGAGCGCCTTTTTCAAGGAAATAGAGAATAGCGGGAACGTTTAAATAAGTTTGATTCTTGATCGGATCATAAAAACCCACTTTCCGAAGATCTCTTCCTTCTCTTCGGGATCGAACATCAATTGCAACGATTCGATAGACGGCTCATCGGGATAGATGTAGATGAAAAACAACCCCCCCTAGAACCGTATAGGAAGTTTTCTCCTCATACGGCTCGAGAAAAAATGATTCGAAGTTTTGTCTATGGATAAAATTCGAATAAATAGGAAAGAAATCCGTAAAATCAATTAGTCTATAATTTAACTCATAGTCATTTCGCTTCCTTACTGAAAAATAAAAAATCATTTGTACTCATAACTCAAGTTCAATAATTCTCAAATATCTTAAAATCTTTAAGATATTTTTTTATTGAGTGGTCTTTAACCCCCCCTTTTTGTCTCGTTTAAAATCTATTTGGATTCTTTATTCGGATCCTTGAGACAATTGAAGTGGTGTTTTCTTGTTCTGGGATCCTTTATCTTGGTTTTAAATCATTGGGTTTAGACATTACTTCGGTGCTTCTTAATCAAAATGGTAGCAACATACCCCTTTTGTGATTTCTTTCTATCAAAGAATCATACCGACGGTATAATTCGTGCGCGATACACTGTGGATCGAAAAAGTTTTAGCCGTTCCAACTAATTTTTTTGAATTGAAAATTTGCTCGAATCGGATCCTTTCGATTTCTATATCGAAGATATACTTACGAAGTTGTTCCAATTTATTGATTGGCATTAACCCTAGATCGTTGCCTCTGAGAAATTAATAAATACTTTCTACTCGAGCTCCATCACGAACTATTTACATTACAACCCAATAAAAAAAGAAGGGTTTTAATAGAATAGAAAAACGACGTCGAGCCAAGAGCACCTTCATTCCTCTATAAAATGGTGGATGTAAGAATAAGAATCCACACCGGATCGTGTCCTTCAAGTCGCACGTTGCTTTCTACCACATCGTTTTAAACGAAGTTTTACCATAACATTCCTCTAATTTGGAACCAGTATGGAATTGATTCAATTATGGAATCATGAATAGTCATTGGTTCAGTCGATACAGAGACATAGTCATTTATATTTTTTCTTATCTACATAGATAATAAAGATTTTTCTGAAGAAATATTAGCAAGACCCTGGCTTTTTTGTATGAATGGAACATTTTTATAGAAATCTCTATCTCAAAAAAATATCTAACAGAAACATGCACAAATCTAAACATAGAAATAACATAACTAACAGAAACCAATAAATTCTATTTGAGTCTGCCTCTTCAAGTGACTCAATAAGATAGACTGACCCGTTGCAACTTCATAAAGATTCAATCCATAAGGAATCATTACAAATCTTGATACTTGAAAAAGTTTCTGAATTCTACATCATTATTTGAGTCAAGTTTTACAGTAAAGACTCCATTTGATTATCATAAGAAATACAAATCTCTTTTTCTTTTCGAATGGAATTGTCAATGATGTAAAGCAAATAAGCTAAATAGATCGAACAAGAAAAAGAAATTGCATTGTTAAATCTTTTAAAATTAAAATGAATATGGAATATATTTTTCACGAAAACGGAAAGACGTTTGTCGTAACAGTCTATAGGATAAACCCTTCCACGTTTTATATACATATTTAAATTTTTCATATTTTTTAAACCGGAGATTAAGTAATCTTTCTGCAACTGTAGACCTTGAAACAGAACCTTGTTGAACAAAAAAGAAGTATTCGGATACAAGGTATATGCTCTGGGACGGAAGGATTCGAACCTCCGAATAGCGGGACCAAAACCCGTTGCCTTACCGCTTGGCTACGCCCCATTTCTATTTTTATTGGACACTAATACTAATAAAGAATAATATTGGTATTAAGTGTTCGTCAATTCCAGTCCAACTATCTATAGAAAATCTTTATTCTTTATAGAATTTATTATAGATTCGTTGCTAGGATTTTGACATGTGTATATCTAGAATTCAACTGAATTTATTGATCATTACATATAATTCAATTAAGATATTGTATGAAAGTATGATTTCTTCTATTCTCCTTTGAGAATTGGAGGATTTTTGATTGAGCGGAAAAAGAAGGATTTTTTTGTCTACCTTACTTTCTTCATTTTTCCTTATATGAATAACTCAATCAAAATGCAATTATCTCGACGAAAAAAAAATGTCTGTTATGCTTAACATCTTTAGTTTGATCTGTCTTAATTCTGCCCTTTATCCGAGTAGTCTTTTCTTCGCCAAATTGCCCGAAGCCTATGCTTTTTTGAATCCAATCGTAGATGTTATGCCAGTCATACCCCTGTTCTTTTTTCTTTTAGCCTTTGTTTGGCAAGCTGCTGTAAGTTTTCGATAAGATCTTTAATAGTATCCTAGAAAATTCATGATTTATTCGAGAAAAATTATAACAATTGATAAGATCAAATAAGTCTGACAGTATGAACCTTTGATTCAAACATTGAAATTCTCGGATAGCCGCGAGAAATCCGGCTCGCCCCATTTCCCGATTTTAATCCTTTTTCCGGCGAAATACCTTATTAGTTAGGGTCGCTTACAATATCTAATTTGGGTATGAAAGTGATTTGTGGTAATCAAAGACTCTTATTCCATTACAAATTTTAACTTCATTTGAATTTCTGAACATTCTTTTCTATTTCTATAATACATTTCTTGGTGTCAAAATAGGATATGTGATATAAAAAGGGAGGATCTATTATCTTTTCTCGTTTTTCTTTTTCAAAAAATGATCTTGGAGGTTGTGTAATGCTTACTCTCAAACTTTTCGTTTACACAGTAGTAATATTCTTTGTTTCTCTCTTCATCTTTGGATTCCTATCCAATGATCCAGGACGTAATCCTGGACGTGAAGAATAAAATAAAAATTTCGTTTTTCTTGCTTGATTTTACAATTTTCTTAAGATTTTAGTTTACTTCTTAAAATTTTATTTTAGCTATTCCACACGTTTAACTAGGAAAAAATAAAAAGAAAAAGGCCTTTGCCAAATTTGAAAGAAAAAATAGAAAGTCATCAACGGAAACGGAAAGAGAGGGATTCGAACCCTCGGTACGAATAACTCGTACAACGGATTAGCAATCCGCCGCTTTCGTCCACTCAGCCATCTCTCCCAATTGAAAAAGATAATTACTATGTTACATTACACATCAAGTAAGGATTAAAGAAAGTATTTCTTTCACATTCTTTATCGTTATTATATAATTAGCAATTCCATTTAGATGCTCGAAAGATCCAAATAGAAAGATAAATAAAGAAGACCTTCTTGCTTTTATTTTGTTCGAAGTTTCCTTTTGGCCTGGCCCGGCCAATACCCAGCCGGGCCTTTTTTTGTTCCAACAAATTCCCTTTATTTATAGGCAAGATACTCTAAATAGCCAATTTTGTATCTGTGTAACAATTTCCGTTCTGGGGTTTACATATATTTATAATTTTTGTTATAATGGAAATTGAGAAGGATTTTTGATTCAAAAGAATCAATTAAGTATGTATCAATTTGTATTTTCTTATGTCATTAGGCAAACCAAATTTGAGATTCAAATCCAAGAATCATTCATGAATTCTCAGTCAACAAATAGTTAATGGTTCCAATTTGTCATAAATTTTGGTTTTTTTGAGTGAAAATATACATTTGATTTTTAAATAGAAAAGTGAGTGGAAGTTTTTTGGCATTGTGTGTTTTGAGATACTATACAATCAATCGAAGGGGTAGATCAAATACAATCAAAATAAGAAAAAGGGTTTCTTTTTTAATTTTTATAAATTTAGAAAAAGGATTCAAAAAGGGATGCAAGATGCAAGTACAATAAACTAAAGTTTAGTAATCCAACCCAAAAGGGGCAATTTTTCTCCTGTTGTGTATCGTTTTGGCGGCATGGCCGAGTGGTAAGGCGGGGGACTGCAAATCCTTTTTCCCCAGTTCAAATCCGGGTGCCGCCTCATCACCAAACGAATCGAAATCTCTTATTCTGTTCTGCTGAATTTTGTTCTGCTGGTATAACTCAACCAAATTTTCCCCAGCAGAACAGAATAAGGGGACTTTTGATACTTCGTTGATTCTAAACATCCGTTCGGGGGATTTTGTAAAAGATTGGAAATCTTTGAGTCCAAAATTCAAACAAAAATTATAATGGTCGAAGCAAGACTTCCCGATTCCCTTCTACTACTACTGTAATGTCTACTGATTGGGTCTTGAATTACATTGGATAGCCGGCAGATAATTCAACTACTAGTTGGGGGAAGCCCTTTCTATATTGTAATCTACATATATACACTCGCGAGAATCCCTGAGTGTTTAGGCATTCAATCACTATTAGATTGAGACGGATAATTTTCTTTTTTATAGGAAAGAAAAAGTGCAAAAAAAAAAAAATCATTTTTTTTTTTGAAATCCCTCGTCAAGAGTATAATATACTATCTCCCAACTCCTTTAGAGAGACAATCAGGAAAGGGTACGGATTAGATCAAATAGGAAATAAAAGTTTGGAATAGATAGCAATTTATTTATTTTTAATTTGTATTTTGACTTTGAAGGGCAAGAAAAAAAGGAATGGGCCCTCTTATTTTATTACTAGATGTTCCATTCCATTAGTAACATTCCTTTGTAGTGTCATTGTTTATTTTACTTGTGTTTAGTCTTTCCCGATTAGAAATCATATAGTAATTTTTGAAATGGATTTATTTGATTGGTTCATCAATAGTGTTCGGCCAGAATCCCTTTTTGACTCTGAACCATTCATTCTACTATTATTAGTGAGCAATAATGGAATAATTCTATCATAGAGATAAGGGACATAATTCACATGGATATAGTAAGTCTCGCTTGGGCTGCTTTAATGGTAGTCTTTACATTTTCCCTTTCACTCGTAGTATGGGGAAGAAGTGGACTTTAGAAGCACTCCTAATTTAGTTGAGGAATGAAACGGTATCAATTGTTTTATAGATTGTTCTGCAACGCATTTTTGAGTTGAATTAAAATAATTTTCAATTAAAAAGATCTTCATTTCAAAATTCCATTGGATTCTAGTGGATAAATGTATTCTATAACAGTAAAACGATTATTTCAGATTCATCGGAATAAATAGATGTATCAAAGAAATAGAATTGGGTCCTACGTCAATTCCATATATGGATTAATAACTACATATATTGAAGATAGAAGCTAATATAGTATACCAACTTTATTAGAAAATAAAGTACAACTTTATACGCTACTATAACACTAATAGAGAGTATGGTAAGTAAGAAAGAAATTTATTACTTACCATACTCTCGGATCTTATAGAATACCGCCGATTATAGCCCGTTGATTTCATTTAAGACGCAAAAATAGAATACTTTTCATTTGATTTCTTCAACTATTGATAAGAATTCAGAAGTCAAGTTTCATTTAAAGTAATTAATCATTTTGACTGACTGTTTTTACGTAAATTATAAGTAGAAAGGCAGTAGGAACTAAAATGAACAGTGCAGTAGCAATAAATGCAAGAATATTTACTTCCATAATCTCATCGTTTTTTTTTTATTTCACAATAACTCGGGATTTAATCCCATAGAGATGATAAATCTTTCACCTGTCAATTCAATGAATGCATTACCTATCTATGATCTTGAATCGGATCAATATCATGAATAACAATATCTGAGCTATTAAATTAATTCGTCGTCGAGAATTGAATAGTATAACATACGAAGATATTTTATCCATACCGAATCCAAGATTGGATTCCCGGACCAATCAAAAATTCCTTTACTTTATTTATCCTTCATTTTCTCTTCTTTCTTTTCTATAACCCACCTTAGGTCTTCCTTGTAGAACCATCAAATGAAGTATCATCTAATCACCCGTTCATTTCCATTAACTACAAAACCCCAACAAACAATACAAGCGAAGTGGAAAAAGAGAGGAATTAGTTTCTAAATTTTAATGATCTAATTTTCTTTGGAAGACAAAAAAGTATGAGAAAGATGAGTCGCGGGAGAAAAGATGGAATATTCTATCAACTTCACTATTTTAGTTATTTTCATTTTAGTTTAGGGTTTGTTATTTCTTCGACAGAATCTTGAAAAAAGAGGGAAAACCGCTTCGGAATTCAATTATGCTCTCTGTCCCTTCTTTCACAGAAAATGTAGAGACGAATTGATGTACTTATTGGATCCGTCGGGACTGACGGGGCTCGAACCCGCAACATCCGCCTTGACAGGGCGGTGCTCTTGCCTATTGAACTACAATCCCAGGGAAATAAGAAGAGATCTAGCAGAAAATTTGGATTCTTTTTTATTCTCTCGTATCAGGTATTTCTTAAGAACAAGAGGGTTCTACCATCTGATAGTAGATTGGCGAATTGTTGGGCCGAGCTGGATTTGAACCAGCGTAGACATATTGTCAACGAATTTACAGTCCGTCCCCATTAACCACTCGGGCATCGACCCAACGCCTAATTCATTTTAGACGTTCCATAATCAACTTCCTTTCGTCTCCCAGGCAGACTTGACAAATACATATCACTTGATAGAAAATCTAAAGTCCCACTGAGTAGACTAATAGAAGGACTTGACAAATACGGATCACTTGATAGAAAATACCACTCCTATAGTCTTGAGCCTTGGTATACCCCCAGAGGGACTTGAACCCTCGTTTTCTCCGTGAAAGAGAGAGGTCGTAACCACTGGACCATAGGGGCCTATGGCCACCTTGATTCATAAATCAACTAGCAATAATATGTCCCGGCCACCTTTAGGAAATAAAAAAGCACTAGAAATACAATAGGTAATAAACCAAAATAGGTAATAAGAAAATACAATAAGTAATTAAGGCCTAAGGCCACCTTAACGTAATATAACTCAAATTTAACTTAATATAAACTCAGGCCGAGAGCCACCTTTAGGAGATGAATAGGAGATGAATCAAACCGAAAAACTCGTTAACTATTCTGGGGGTTAATGGTAATCAAACTTTACCATTAAACTTATACAACCTTAAAACTTGATTTCATTGGTCTTTCTGATCTTTATTTCTCTCATTCACAAAGGGTTCTGCGTTGGATCCTTTACTCTGCAGTGGATTCAAGGTGCTTTACCAAAATATGATTTGGCCGCTCAAATTATATTGCGTCCTAAGTCATACTGTCAATTGACGACAGGACAGGAGGGCAATAAAAAAAGAGAGAAGACGTA